TTTTCTACATAAAAGAAGATATAAGATCTTTAGGAAAAATACAAATCAAACTAAAGATCGTTGAAAGTGATTGACTAAGTTAAAAAAACTGTTTTGTAACTTTTGCAATCATTATTTTTCTGACTCAATATAGAATATATTCCAAACTCCTTAGATAAAAGTCCTCTTTTTTATTCATTTAGGTAGGTATTATAGACGGATAATGTGTCAATTTTGAGTAATCAAAAATGGATCCTATGCTTGTAAAGGAAGATTGATCAATCTTTCTAATTAATTCTCATTTTTACAAAGAATTTTTTTTGTTCAATGAACAAATGCATTTTTTAGTTTCGATTTATAAGATTTAAAAAATAAATGATAAATGCATTTTTAAAAAATATTCAAAAATGCAAATATGAAAGAACTTTTTTTAAGTCTACAAATATTTACATAATTCCTTGGATCAACCGCTAAAAAATAAATGATAAATGCATTTTTAAAAAATATTCAAAAATGCAAATATGAAAGAACTTTTTTTAAGTTCTATGCTTGGGTTGAAGTCAAAATTATTTAGTTACAAGATTTCCATTTTTATAGAGCATAAACTACGAAAATGTCCTCTGAAAAATAAAACATCTTATTATCAATAAAAGGATAATAAAGATTTTTATTGGAATCTTTCAATGCATATTTATATTGAATATTGAAACGAAACTATTTTTGCTCATTAATTTGAATTCAAAAAATATTGAATTGACTCCTTCAATCTCGACGATTAACTAAAAAAAGATTATTATTATTTCAAATACCCTACGCCGCTATGGTGAAATCGGTAGACACGCTGCTCTTAGGAAGCAGTGCTAGAGCATCTCGGTTCGAGTCCGAGTGGCGGCATGCCATCTTATACAAGAGATATAATAAGTCCTATAATGAATTCAATTCTGAATTTCAATTCCGTATAATTTTGTACCCCCCCCCCTTTTTTTAATTATGATATTTTCTACTTTAGAACATATATTAACTCATATATCCTTTTCGATCGTTTTAATTGTAATTACAATTTATTTGATAAGCTTATCAGTCGATGAAATCATAGGACTATATGATTCGTCAGAAAAAGGGATGATAGTTACCTTTTTCTGTATAACAGGATTATTAGTCGCTCGTTGGATTTATTCGGGCCATTTCCCATTAAGTAATTTATATGAATCATTAATTTTTCTTTCATGGAGTTTCTCCATTATTCATATGGTTCCCTATGTTAAAAAACATAAAAATTATTTAAGCGCGATAACCGCACCAACTACTATTTTTACCCAAGGCTTTGTTACTTCAGGTCTGTTAACTGAAATGCATCAATCAGAAATATTAGTACCTGCTCTCCAATCCCATTGGTTAATGATGCACGTAAGTATGATGGTATTGGGCTATGCAGCTCTTTTATGTGGATCATTATTATCGGTAGCTCTCTTAGTCATTACATTTCGAAAAGTTCTAAGAATTTTTAGTAAAAACAAAAATTTTTTAAATGAGTCATTTTTCTTTGGAGAGATCCAATACATGAATGAAAGAAAGAATGTTTTACTAAGCACTTCTTTTTTTTCTTTTAGAAATTATTACAAGGCTCAATTGATTCAACAATTAGATCATTGGAGTTATCGTATCATTAGTTTAGGATTTATCTTTTTAACCATAGGTATTCTTTCGGGAGCAGTATGGGCTAATGAGGCATGGGGGTCCTATTGGAATTGGGACCCAAAAGAAACTTGGGCATTTATTACTTGGACCCTATTTGCGATTTATTTACATACTCGAACAACTCAAAATTTTCAAAGTGTAAATTCCGCAATTGTGGCTTCTATAGGCTTTCTTATCATTTGGATATGCTATTTTGGAGTCAATTTATTAGGAATAGGGTTACATAGTTATGGTTCATTTTATTTACATTAACATCTAATTAAATGATTAAGATCCTGACGAATACAAAGATAGAATATATACCTATATTTATATATTCTATAAATAAGAAATATTATATATTATTAAGAAATATTAAGTAAGAATATAAGATAAGAAATAAACTGTCGAGAACCATTTGAATTGAATCACTACACTACTTGATTCACTACACTACTTGATTCAAATGGTTCTCACAACGTCCAAATCTATCTGGTTACAATTCCAATTCATTTTTACTTAACTGAAAACTTCAGAGAAAATCCCACTTAAGCTTAAGAGAAAAAAGACTTCTTTCTCATTGTACAACGACCAATATCCTAAAGAATAGGATTGCTTTTTGATTTGTTCTTTTTTCCTGAAAACTATTGAGAAAAATAATTAGATATAATAGCTTCCACCTTGTCAACTGATAATGAAAGAACGAAATCCGGATAAATACCGATACCTATTATTGGTAGAAGGATAGAGATCGAAACAAATAACTCTCGCGGTCCAGAATCAAAAAAATAAGAGTTTGGAACATTAAATAGCTTGTATCCATAGAACATTTGGCGTATCATGGATAATAAATAAATAGGCGTTAATATCATTCCAATTGCCATTAAAAAAGTAACTAGGATTTTTGGCATTAAAAGATATTTTTGACTGGTAATTATTCCAAAAAATACTAATAATTCTGCAACAAAACCGCTCATGCCCGGTAATGCAAGGGAAGCCATCGATAAGATACTAAACATCGTAAATATTTTTGGAAGGGGGATAGCCATTCCACCCATTTCGTCGAAATAAAGAAGACGTATTCTATCATAACTCGTTCCTGCCAAGAAAAAAAGAGCAGCACCAATAAATCCATGAGAGATTATTTGTAAAATGGCTCCATTGAGTCCCGTATCGGTTATAGAGCCAATTCCAATAATTATGAAACCCATATGAGATATAGAGGAATAGGCTATTCTTTTTTTTAAATTACGTTGACCCGGAGATGTTGAAGCTGCATAGATTATTTGTATTGCGCCTATTGTAATCAACCAGGGAGAAAATAGGGAATGGGCGTGGGGTAATAATTCCATATTGATCCGAACCAATCCGTAGGCTCCCATTTTTAATAAAATTCCAGCTAGAAGCATACAAGTACTATAATGTGCCTCCCCGTGGGTGTCTGGTAACCATGTATGTAAGGGTATAATCGGTGATTTGACAGCAAAAGCAATAAGAAATCCAATATAGAATATTATTTCTAGTGCCACAGGATACGATTGATTAGCTAATGTTTCAAAATTTAATGTTGGTTCATTAGAACCATATAAACCAATACCCAAAACTCCTATTAATAGAAAAATGGACCCTCCAGCAGTGTACAAAATGAACTTTGTAGCTGAATAGAGACGTTTCTTTCCCCCCCACATCGATAGAAGTAGATAAACGGGAATTAATTCTAACTCCCACATGAGGAAAAAAAGTAAAAGGTCTCGAGAAGAAAATAATCCTATTTGACCGCTGTACATTGCTAACATCAGAAAATGGAATAATCGGGAATCTCGAGTAATTGGCCGAGCCGCTAAAGTAGCTAAAGTAGTAATAAATCCCGTTAGTAAAATAGGTCCTATAGAAAGTCCATCTATTCCCAATCTCCAATAAAAATCAAAAAAATGGATCCATTTATAATCCTCTGCCAATTGGGTTAATGGGTCGTCCAATTGGAAATGAGAACAGAATGTATAGGTTGTTAAAAGAAGCTCCAATATACATATACATATAGTATACCACCTAATTACTTTATTTCCTCTATGAGGGAGAAAGAAAATAAAAGAACCTGTCAATATTGGCAAAACTACAATTATTGTTAACCAAGGAAAATCATTCGTGGTAAAGACAAGATACGCTTGGACAAAAAAAACCGTGCTCAAAAATAGAATAATATTATTATTTTTTTTTTGAGCACGGTTTTTTGTCGGTAAAAAAAAATCAACTGTATTCAAAATGTATTTAAGTGGTTTTTTCTGGAACGTATTAATAAGCTAGACCCATGCTTCGAGTTGTTTCATTCCATAAATAAACCCGAACACTCAAAAAATCCGTTGGGCAGGCGGATTCACATCTCTTACAACCGACACAGTCTTCTGTTCTTGGAGCAGAAGCTATTTGCTTAGCTTTACATCCATCCCAAGGTATCATTTCTAATACATCTGTTGGGCAGGCTCGGACACATTGAGTACATCCTATACAGGTATCATAAATCTTTACTGAATGTGACATTGAATCTATAATTTTTTGAATGCCATAAATTTTCGATCTAGTAAACTTATAAATGAATCATATATTTAGACACCAGATGAATCAATGATTTTCCCAGAATTTTTCCACTCAATCTAATTCTGGATCGACTCATGAGATTGGACCAAGATACTTTGATTTTTTACTTTTTTCTCAAATCTACATATCATACATGCTGATTAAAATTCATACTAATTGATGAATAGTCGAATTTCTATAATTGATGAATAGTCGAATTTCTATAATTGATATTACTTAATTTATTCATTTTATTTATTCAATAAATTCGATTGATTGATACGAATTGATTTTCTGTTACGATAAATTGACGAAACAATAGCTAACCCAATAGCGGCTTCGGCGGCTGCAATAGCTATAACAAAAATGGAGAAAATATCTCCTTTTAATTGTCGGCTATCAAAAAAATCCGAAAATGTTACGAAATTTATATTAACTGCATTCAGTATAAGTTCAAGACACATAAGGGCCCTAACCATATTTCGGCTCGTGATCAATCCATAGATACCGATAGAAAATAAATAGGCACTCAAAACAAGTACATGTTCGAGTATCATTGACCAGCTCCTTATTAATTTGAATTCATTTCAATACGAACAACAATTCAACCGAGTCGATTTACTATAATAAGTACAAAGCAAGAGAATGGTATTTGGTAATAGATAAAAAAAAAGAAATTTTTTTATAGTCTTCAAATAGAATTGAACATAAATGAATTTGATAACACAGAACAGGGTTGCATTTTGATTGCTGTTAAGGGTTATAAAGAT